CTTTGTTACAAAACACAAATTTGAATCTCAAATTTAAATGATTAAAATGAAATCATAAGAAGGAATATGTAAGCTACCCACTTGATTTCCATGGGATTGTAGTTCAATTGGTCAGAGCACCGCCCTGTCAAGGCGGAAGCTGCGGGTTCGAGCCCCGTCAGTCCCGGCGAATTCAATAAAAAAAAAGACATCAACTGCCCTTTTTTTTCTGGGCAAGGGGATCAAAATGGTTTCATTTATCTTTTTGTTTTATTTTTATTTTTTCATCAAGCAAAAGAAAGGGGTATTTCCATTATTTTAACTAGCACCAGTTGATGGTAGAGAGACATATGTAAATTAGGATAATTATTGAGAGCATTCAACACTTCAAGAAAGAGATACTGTACGGGGTTTCGGCTTTTTGTCAATTGATCTCCCATTAACTCGTGTAGGAAAATGTAATAGGATGGCGTATAATACGTTTGCCAAGAGTACCTATGTATACTTTTATTTATACGAAGTCAAGGAGTTGAAAATAGTTAGAATCCAAGCAAGCAAAGAGGATATTTAAAAAATAAAGATAAAATTAGTCTTCCCTAATGAATATGCTCTTTTTAAAATTTAGAGTCAATGTAGAAGAAAAAACTCGTAAGAAAATTAAAATAGTTAATTTTTTTGGAATATTTTATTTTTTTACTGGGACTTGTCTTTATCACACTCCCCTTATTTGTTTTCCAAAAAGACGATAAACCCTTAAAATTTTTTGAAAATTTAAAATTGAACTTCGTACTTGTTTTATCTATTTGATTTCTATTGTTTATTTAAGGTTCTTTATAAACTGTTTTTGTAAACAATCGAAGTCGAAAGTGTTTTTTATGATACTTCATCAGATGATTGTACAAGTAAAGTAAAGTACTAGGTTGTATAAAAGAAAGCGGGTAAAAAGAATCATAAATAAATATTTTTTGGTTGGATCAGGAATCTCATTATGTATTCGGTGTGGATAAAGGATCTTCCTATGTTATACTATTAAATTCTTGACGATGAGTCGATTTCATAGCTCCAATATTGTTATTCATGATATTTATTTGATTCGAGATCGTCGAAATCTAATTCATCTGAGTGAGTTTACAAGCGAGAGATTTCTCATCTCTATGGGATTAAATCCCGAGATATTAAAAAAAAAAATAATAATAATAAACGATTAAATTATGGAAGTAAATATTCTTGCATTTATTGCTACTGCACTCTTCATTCTCGTTCCTACTGCCTTTTTGCTTATAATTTACGTAAAAACGGTTAGTCAAAATGATTAATTTGAATACAATTTTACTATCAATGAAAAAAAAAATTTTCAATTTCTCGTCTTAAATAATTTTTCGTCTTAAATAAAAGGAATGCCTTAGACTCAGTAGTAGTAGTATCCTAAGGGGCCCGCTAGTATGGTAGAAAGAGATCTCTTTCTACCATACTAGCCATTATGGTTATTGTAATGTATAAAATACAAGTGAAATATCTTAATATAAAGGAATACACCTAATATCTCTTTTTTTTTATATCAATATAAATAGAATATGAAATGTATGTACATACTTTCTCAATTTCATTTGTTTGTTTGATCCATTTAATACGAATAATCCTAATTCGATGGAAACTTCTTTAGACTTTAGATTTAAAAAAGGGGTTACCCCATGAATGGTTAACCGTGTAAACCTTGATATAAAAATAGAAAATGAGTCAATAAAACAAAACATAAATAAAATTTCTAAAAAAAAATCTTAAAAAAAAATTGCCGGACGGTCTAGAAAACTAAAAAAAATTGATACGGGTTGATAGATTTTGATTATTACCGCAATTAGGAGTACTTCTAGAGTCCACTTCTTCCCCACACTACAAGAGAGAGGGAAAATGTAAAAACTACCATTAACGCAGCCCACGCGAGACTTACTATATCCATGTGAATTCTGTCCCCTATTTCTATGAATATGAAGAAACTATTCCATTATTGTTCACTAATAATAGTGAAATCGCTGGTACAGAGTCAAAAAAAGGGAGAGGTATTTGGTCACCATTGATGAACTACTCAAAAAAATCCACTTATCTTATAATGAGTTATTCTTATTATAGAATTTCTAGTAGAATCGACAAGATGTAAACACAAGTAAACAGACACTTTTCGAAGTATCCAAGGAATCTGACTCACATGTAGAAAGAATAAGACTTTTTCTTTCTTTTATCGTTTTTTATTTTTGAGAAGTAAAATGAAAGGCAATTCTTCATCTAATCTAATATTGATTGAATGTCTGAGCATTCCGAGACTTTCATGAGTCTGTATCCAAAGTATCCTAGGTCCTTTTCAAAACTATTAATTTAATTCCCCCTCTGGCTATACAATTTAATTGAAGACTCAGTAAGTGGAACTAAATTTAGTAGTGGAAAGTAAAGATTTACGGATTTCCCTCCACTACTTTAAGTTTTCCTTGAATCTGATAGGCAAAACTTTAGGTTAGAGAATAGAACCTCGAGAGGCCAGGGGCTTAGAATCACGATAAAGAAAGTATCAACAGTCTTTTACTACGTTTGTTATAATAGGGGATTTCAAGTCTGTTGTTGAGGCGGCACCCGGATTTGAACTGGGGAAAAAGGATTTGCAGTCCCCCGCCTTACCACTCGGCCATGCCGCCAAAACGGTAGAAACTAGATTCAAATTATATATATATATTTTTTTTCAACTCAGAAAAAAATATATAGATTTTAAGTCACAAAATATAGAAGAATCCAGTACAAATAAGAACCATTAACTATTGACTGTAAATTCATGACCATTTTTTAATTAAAATCTACATTTTTTATTTCTAATAATATAAGCAAATCATTAGAAATGTATTTCTAACTAATCTATATTGAGTCTATATTGAGTTTTTTCAAGAAAAAAAAAATAAATCTTCTTCAATTTAAATTATAACAGTAATGATGAGTATATGTAAACCCCAGAATCAGAACATACGTTACGTTGTGTTATAGAGCTATAGCTCTATAATGGGGTATTTTATCTCTCTAGGGATGCTTTTGATGAGTAATTCTCAATAAATTTTTGTTTTCATTGAATACATTGAAGATAACGTTTAATTTTTGATAGAGCACAGCATGTGCTGTCCCAAATAGAACTGTACCCCAATATAAAGAAGAAAAAGGAGCCGTATATATCTTATCTGTGCATTCTTTTTAATAATTAAAAAAATTAATAACTAAAAAAATACAAGTTTTCTTACCTACTTCAATTCAATGATATTCTATTCAAAATGGGTAAAACTCTTTTCTGCAAATATTTTTTTGAACAATGAAAGACAAATACATTAAAAAGTAAAGTGGTTAAAAAAAAAAGTTTTCTGTTTATTATATGTTTATCTGCTCGAACAGATCCAATCATGAATACATTTTTTAATGGTATGCAATCAAATTGGAATATGTAATATCATAGGTGAAAATGAAATTACTTTTTTTTTAGTCGTTACAAAACTCCATAAGTTCCAGTGGTATTTCTCAATTCTGTTCCATTTTGGATCTCTTTATTATAAAAAATTCCAATTGAATCTAGTCTCCGTTCATACTTATTTCATACATTCCATATATTTTGATATTTTGGAGTTGGATAAAATTTCATGTGATTCAGTAAACAGAATAGAAATTCCATTATTGCTAGATCGAATTCTATGGATATGATTCGGTGAAGAATGAGAGATGGGATGGTATTTTTTCAATAAACGGATAAATGGGAAATTCAAAAAAGATGCTCGGGGATGGAAAAGAGGGAACATCTACAATACCCGGATTAAATCAGATACAATTTGAAGGGTTTTATCGGTTTATTGATCAGGGGTTAATAGAAGAACTTTATAAATTTCCAAAAATTGAAGATATAGATCACGAAATTGAATTTCAATTATTTGTGGAAACGTATCAATTGGTAGAACCTCTGATAAAAGAACGAGATGCGGTCTATGAATCACTTACATATTCTTCTGAATTATATGTATCCGCGGGGTTAATTTGGAAAACCAGTAGGAATATGCAAGAACAAATAATTTTTATTGGAAACATTCCTTTAATGAATTCCCTTGGAACTTCTATAGTAAACGGAATATACAGAATTGTTATCAATCAAATATTGCAAAGTCCTGGTATCTATTACCAGTCAGAATTGGATCATAACGGGATTTCGGTCTATACCGGCACCATAATATCAGATTGGGGGGGCAGGTTAGAATTAGAGATTGATAAAAAAGCAAGAATATGGGCTCGTGTAAGTAGGAAACAGAAAATATCTATTCTAGTTCTATCATCAGCTATGGGTTCGAATCTAAGAGAAATTTTAGAGAATGTTTGCTACCCCGAAATTTTCTTATCTTTCTTGACCGATAAGGAGAAAAAAAAAATTGGGTCAAAAGAAAATGCTATTTTGGAGTTTTATCAACAATTTTCTTGTGTAGGTGGGGATCCAATATTTTCTGAATCCTTATGTAAGGAATTACAAAAAAAATTCTTTCACCAAAGGTGTGAATTAGGAAGGATTGGTCGCCGAAATATTAACTGGAGACTTAATCTTAATATACCTCAGAACAATATATTTTTGTTACCACGAGATATATTAGCAGCTGCCGATCATTTGATTGGGATGAAATTTGGCATGGGTACACTTGACGATATGAATAATTTGAAAAATAAACGTATTCGCTCTGTAGCGGATCTTTTACAAGACCAGCTCGGTTTGGCCCTGGCTCGTTTAGAAAATGTAGTTAAGGGAACTATAGGCGGAGCAATTAGGCATAAATTGATACCTACCCCTCAGAATTTGGTAACTTCAACTCCGTTAACAACTACTTATGAATCCTTTTTCGGATTACACCCATTATCTCAAGTTTTGGATCGAACTAATCCATTGACACAAATCGTTCATGGGAGAAAGTTGAGCTATTTGGGCCCCGGCGGATTAACGGGGCGAACTGCTAATTTTCGGATAC